CTGTTATTTTGGAATGTACCAGTTGTGTCCGAAACAGTGTTAATAAGTCAGCAACGGGTATTTACAGATATATTACTCAAAAGAATCGGCACAATACGCCCAATCGATTGGAATTGAGAAAATTCTGTCCTTATTGTTACAAATATACAATTCATGGGGAGATAAAAAAATAGATCGAATCGAATACTTGTGTGTCACCCTTCCAAGATACAAGGTAGGGGAAAAATGACATTATATATAATAACATATTTAATAAATACATTTAATAAACAAAGCAAATCCTATTTGAATTCATTTTCGATGTGACCATAATAGGGTTTTCACGATAAGAGCTAAACTAAACAAACCATGGATAAATCCAAGCGATCTTTTCGTAGGCGTTTACCCCCGATCCAATCGGGGGATCGAATTGATTATAGAAACATGAGTTTAATTAGTCGATTTATTAGTGAACAAGGAAAAATACTATCTAGACGAGTGAATAGATTGACCTTGAAACAACAACGATTAATTACTATTGCTATAAAACAAGCCCGTATTTTATCTTTGTTACCTTTTCTTAATAATGAGAAACAATTTGAAAAAAGCGAGTCGACCGCTAGAACTGCAGGTCTTAGAACTAGAATTAAATAAGCTTATTCTTTCTTCAATTGAATTCAAATTCCAATCTAAACCAAAGCGCATTTTGTTCAAAAACCCGAAAATTCAGATTTTGGTATCGTGTCATAAGAATAAGAAAAACTAGGGGAAAGCAAAGAAATCTTTTTTTCTTGAACGTGGTTATTTATGTTGACTACTTTAATCATAATAATTTTTTCTCATAGTCATTTTTACTCTATCCTCCCGGAGTTCATTCTCCGGGGAACTCGATTCCAGTGGATTTCTTAGAATCGAATTATTTTATGATCTCGTTGGAAATCATATAAAGACTTTTTTTATTTAATATAGCTATTTGCGCAAGCATTTTGCGATTAAGAAGCACTCGGCTCTTGTACAAATCATGTATTAATTTACTATAACTATAGGATACCCTCCTTTCGCGAATTACTGCGTTTATACGAGTGATCCACAAACGACGAAAAGTTCTCTTTTGTCTATCTCTATCCCGATGAGCCGAAACTAAAGCTTTTATTTTCTGTTGAGTAATCGTTCGAGTAAGTCTTGAATGAGCCCCTCGAAAGCTTGAGGCAAATAAACGCATTTTTGTTCGACGTCTCCGAGCTATATATCCCCGTTTAATTCTGGTCATTGAATAAATGAAACTTTGACGAATAGAATAACTAATGGATTTACTTTCTTTCAGTTTTTCTATTCCCCTTCCTCAGTCTATTAATAACAAAACGGATTTTTCCAATGTATAAAATAAAAATTCCAATGGCTTTAGCTACTATAACCTTCCCGACCACAATTTTTTTACCTCGAAAAATCAATTGTATTCGACTAGGTATCAAAAACATAATAAATAAAAAACTAGTAAATGGATAAAGAAATGGTGGATTTCATCGTTTCTATGGTTAATTCGTAAACGGTGAGGTCTTCTCTATACACCGGAGCCTATATAATTCTAATTTATTTAATTAACCTTATTAGTAACTTGTACAGTTCACACTCGTTGGCTCGACCCATAAATTAGCAATAGGTCTTTCACAAGGAGATCTACCTATACAGTAACGGTATTTCATTATGAAAGTTAGCTCGGTAGCTGGCCCTCTTAGTCCGTTCTTGCAAGAATGGAAGTCAAATCTTTCTTTTTTTTTTTCATAAGATTTGTCCCCGCTTAATGGATAACCATTTAATACCAATGGGGCCTTTTTTTTTTCATCGTAAATTAAATTGAGGTAATTGGATTTACACCAATGGAAACCATAAATTTCATACACAATAGAAGGATAGATTTTATTATTTTTAGATAGTGAATGGAATGGAGTTCTTCCATTTTATCCTATTAATCGGTACTGATCATTAATACTGCAAAAAAAAATTTCTTTGTGCCCCAGTCCATGATCTGAACGAGTCGCACATACACCCTAGTACATGTTCCTCGACGCTGAGGGCATCCCCGAAGAGCGGGGGATTTCGTGACATTTTTGATTGGCTGTCTTGTATTTCTAATAAGTTGTTTAATCGTTGGCATGTTGAATGATATACATAATGAGCTGGTTTAGATCGACCCTAACCGGATGATTATGAATTACTTCTATTTAATAAAATTAATCAAATATTGAACTCGGCAAGAAGATAAAAAAAGAAATAGCCGATTTGCGCTAAATCCATCCTATTTTTTATTTTCATTCAACTGCTACAAGATCAACAATTCCATAAGCTTGCGCTTCTGTTGCTGACATAAAAACATCTCTTTCCATGTCTTCGGATACAACCCATAGGGGTTTGCCCGTTCTTTGTACATAAACCCTTGTGATGGTTTCACGCAGTTTTAGTAGTTCTTCCGCTTCCAAGATAGCTTCTCCCGTTTGTGCTTCATAAAAAGCACTAGCGGGTT